CTCCTGGCGTGGATATTGGCAAGAATTGATTGAAACTTTAGCATGGGCTCATGAACGTACACCTTTGGCTAATTTGATTCGATGGAAAGATAAACCAGTGGCTCTTTCCATTGTGCAAGCAAGATTGGTTGGACTAGCCCATTTTTCCGTAGGTTATATATTTACTTATGCAGCTTTCTTAATTGCCTCTACATCGGGCAAATTTGGTTAATTTAATTCTTGTTTATTGTATCCGCAAAAATATCATTTCATTCCCTTCTATGGAGAAGGGAAGTCACCTTCTTATATTTCTTCATCTAGGGTCCGACTTCTATCATTGATACTAATTGATACTAATAGGAAATGAACCATTATGGCAAAGAAAAGTGTGATTCAGAGGGAGAGGAAGAGGCAAAGATTGGAACAAAAATATCATTTGATTCGCCGATCCTTAAAAAACGAAATAAGAAAAGTTCCGTCGTTAAGTGATAAATGGGAAATTCATGGAAAGTTAGAATCATTACCACGTAATAGTGCACCTATACGTCTTCATCGACGTTGTTTTTTGACCGGAAGGCCGAGAGCTAATTATCGAGACTTTGGGCTATCTGGACACATACTTCGTGAAATGGTTCATGCATGTTTGTTGCCCGGTGCAACAAGATCAAGTTGGTAACGATGAAAGATTCTGTTTTTTTTTATTCATTTTTATAATCAACGATCATAAGAAGGTCCCTTTACCATTCTCTACAAATGGTTTATTCTATTTGTACAGATATGGTAAAGGGGCATATTCAATCTTTGTTTTTGTCCATTAGTTATCAATTCTTCTCTTTATCGCGGAGTAGAGCAATTTGGTAGCTCGTAAGGCTCATAACCTTGAGGTTACGGGTTCAAATCCCGTCTCCGCACCTTTTTTGACAAAAACTGGGGTTCAAGAAGAAAAAAGAGGAGGTACTATACTATCACAGTAAATTCTACACAATTTTTTATACTATGACTACTAATAAGTACATAAATAAGCAGAGGCGGATAGCGGGAATCGAACCCGCGTCTTCTCCTTGGCAAAGAGAAATTTTACCATTCGACTATATCCGCATTTTTTTTATTTTAAGAAAAATATGGTTCTATTTAATAATTATCTAATTCATAATTAATTATAATTATTATATTAATATTATAAATAAATTATTAATATATATTAATGATTATTAGAATCATTAATATATAACTTTATTAATCTATCAATCTATCTATCAATACGTCTATTTATTAATAGTATTTAAAATTGAAATAAATGTTAATTAATTAGAATGTTAATTAATTAGAATGTTAATTAATTAAATTAGAATATAGAATAGAATGTATGAATATGAATATTCTATTCATATTTTTATATTCTATTTTATTCTATTTATTTTCTTATTTTATATTATTATTTATATTATTATATATTTAGTCTTTTTAGTTTTACAATATACCACCATATTCAGTTTAAGATATAAGATTTTTCCAATAGAAGAAGTTTGACCCCTCCATATAATGTTTTATAATGTTTTTGTTTTCTTTTTTTTTTAGGTTAGGGGCATTATATTATATATTTATTAAATGTGCCTCAATGTGCCTCACAATCCGAAAGAATTCCGGGGGAGGGGTCATTTCGTTTTTCGATTTAGAATAAAAAAACTTCAAGAAATGAGAGAATTAAGAATACCTACTAGGAATACTAATCCAATCCATAATGATGTACCGGAAAATACAACATTTTTGTTACTCGACCAACCATCAGGAGAAGCAAATACAACAGGTACACTAATCAATAAAATTAATGAAGTAGCAATTAATGCAAAAACAGCTAATTGGAAAGCAATAGTCATGCTTCTAATCCTCCAATTTACCAACAAAAGAACTATACCATTTGATCGCGCCCCATCCCTTGATTCCTTTATCGACAAAAAATTGATAATGTAATATAATAAAAAAATACATTATGGAGGGTTTTATCATGAATTCATTGATTTTTTATGATTTATTACCACCCCTTTCTTTTGAGGCATGGATCGAGGGTTGTTTTTTTTTTACTTCACAAACAAAAAGGCATGCTGGATTATGCATCTCTATCTATATATATAGATAGAGAACTAGATCAATAGATTCACACCGGATATCTTTACTTAGATGGATAATAAAAGGATATCCATTCATTATATATATACAATCATGTTCCATTCAGTGGAATAAAGAAAAAATAGAAATTTGCTTTTGGAGAGGTGGCTGAGTGGTTGATAGCCCCGGTCTTGAAAACCGGTATAGTTCGAAACAAAGAACTATCGAGGGTTCGAATCCCTCTCTCTCCTTTTTTTCGGTGAATAAGTTTGTTTATTTTATTGGTTTTGATTGACCCAGTTTTTCGGGGCTCGGCTAAGTGATGATATAGCCGAGCCCCCCCCCAAAAAAAAATGAGATATAAATGAGAAAAAAAAGGAAAAGAAACTACTTTTTGTATTTTTCAATATGACTT